ATCATTGGGCCATGCGGGTTCTCCGTAATAATTATGCCCCATCCCTTTAGCCAATTTAGCTCTTAATACAGGATCATTCAAGTCAGGTTTCTTTGTTATTGGGATAGGCGAATTCTTTCTTATAGATCCATCCCCCGAAGGAACCGGACATGATAATTTTTCATCATCCGGCTCGAGCAAGAATCAAAGGAATAAAATAGATCCATCTAAATCTATATAAAATGGATATGTCATCCACACATAATATGACTCTATGTAAGAAAAGATTTACCGGATTCCATTTTACGGAGTTGCAACTATCCATTGCAAGAATTCAGTTCTTACAGGTAAATGCTCAATACCCAAGTAGGCTTACAAATTTGATCATGATCAAGTGCTTTTTGGATGGTCTCATGCCTTGTGATTGGTGTTTATCCCCACAATATCTCGAGTCTTCTTAATAATACAAAGGATTTTCTTGTTACTAATATAGTCTAGCCTATGTTCTTCCTTAGATCCCTTGTTTCACTCCGATAGTATCATAGATCGGGATCGATGCAGAGGAAATGAATGCATTTCCATACTCTAAGTAAATGTAAATAGATAAAACATAATCTGGATCATGTCACATTACTTATTTTATTCTACTGGATCTTACGGAGCCTGTTCATGCACAACATAACATGATTCGGTCTGATCATAGAAAAGATTCTCCTAAAGCGAACCAGCCTATCCTCTGTAGGGGGACTTACACGGTGGTTGGAACAGAGACACATTTTGTTGTGAATTCCAATGTGGCGGATAAAATTATATATCTGCACGGCCCAATCAATAGTTCAAGTCACACACTCCCATAATCCATCTTCTCTTCGGAAAATGCACTTCAACTATTCGTATCAAATAAAGAATACTTCGTAGTTAGTTGAAGAGAAATATCCAAAAAACATGTCTTATTCTTTTCAATAATCCATATTTATAGCAATAAAACACTATTGTTCCTCCCCGAAATGATATATGATCGATTACAAATATCTATGATCTGTCTTCTCTATAAAGGACCTGAAATACCTTGCTTACGTATCATTGGGAAATGCATTAACATAAATACGGCAGTAAGAAGAGGTAATACAAAAGTGTGTAAACTATAAAAACGGGTCAAAGTAGATTGGCCCACACTAGCACTTCCACGTAATAACTCTACTAAAGATAATCCTATTACAGGAATAGCTTCAGGTACGCCTGTCACGATTTTTACTGCCCAATAACCAATTTGGTCCCGGGGTAAGGAATAACCAGTTACACCAAACGATGCAGTCAATACAGCCAGAACCACACCCGTAACCCAAGTCAATTCGCGAGGTTTTTTAAATCCGCCCGTGAGATACACACGAAATACGTGTAGGATCATCATTAGGACCATCATACTTGCTGACCATCGATGAACTGATCGGATTAACCAACCAAAGTTGGCTTCAGTCATTATGTATTGAACAGAGGCAAAAGCCTCTGTAACGGTCGGACGATAGTAAAAAGTCATAGCAAAACCAGTAGCTACTTGTACTAAAAAACAAGTAAGTGTGATCCCTCCTAGACAATAAAATATGTTGACATGAGGAGGAACATATTTACTAGTTATATCATCTGCAATCGCCTGAATCTCGAGACGCTCCTCGAACCAATCATATACTTTATTGAGATAGGTAAACCAAGGGACTCCCCCTCTGAGAACCATATATGAGAATTTCATCTCGTACGGCTCAAGCAGAAACACCCCAATACTGATTGCAATGGATATATAATAGAAAAATGGAAACTTCTTATTTATCCACTGGATTCAATCGTCTCTGAAGATACGAAGGAACCAAAATCCGAAATCTCTTCTTTGTTGTGATGATAATGCCAAAATATCAAGTTGGCTCGTCTGTCTTTATGTTAATTGTTACAGGCCTCTTGAATCTTCTCTTCCCCTATTTATTTGTTATTTGATTTGTTGTTTTTGTTTGTGCGTAATGCAGATTGACTATTGTTTTGTTTACTATTTTGATAGGAATTCTCTTGTTGAGACCCTACGAATCGATTGAAACCTCAGATTCATACTCGAACCACGATGATTCAATAAAATCCCAAAACTAATACCAAGGGTTCTATGAGTAAGAACTATTTGATCATCACTTATTCAATGAATGGATGTAATGACTAAAAATCCAGAGAAAGATTTGTCCTTCGGTCAAAATAAGCATGATTCTGAAGGAAGAAAAATCGTTCAATTTATCAAATACCCCTTATGTTTGAATGTTTGAAATTTTTTTTTTGAAGTCCGGTCGCGAGGTCTGAATAGTAGGTATGAATCATAGTTCAAATATTTCTTGATCTATTCCGTGCTCCAGATACTAGGATGAATATCCGACGAGGCAGAACCATCTCTACCGAGATGACAGACCCATTCTCTGTACTATCAATAGGATCAATTATAACAAGTCGCACACTCATATTCCGGAAATACCGAAACAACGGAATTCCACGGTCGAACTACCAGAATGGACTATAAATCTGAGTCCTAAGTGATTCATTTTTAATTGAAAAGCCTTATGGACCTAACTCATTGAAATCCCATCCAGTAAAACGGAAGAATTATAAATCTCCAAAATAATAGATAGGAATATTGCAAATAGAGCCATTGCGACACCCATAAATGGGGTGGTTCCCCATCCAGGAGCCACTTTACCATATTCCGAATTCAATGGTTTCAATAAATCCCCTACAATAGTTCGTCTTGGCCCAGATCTAGAACTACCCTCAACGGTTTGTGTAGCCATAAATTTCATTGGTTGAGATCTGTTGACTTTGTATACTATTCCGTTTTAAATAAACGATCTTATCGTAGCATAGATCCATCGCGGTCTTGAAATTTCTAATAATGGAAACAGCAACCTTAGTCGCCATCTCCATATCTGGTTCACTTGTAAGCTTTACAGGGTACGCCTTATATACCGCTTTTGGGCAACCCTCTCAACAACTAAGAGATCCATTCGAGGAACACGGGGACTAATTGAAGTAATGAGTCCCCCATATGGGGGACTCATTACTTCAATTAAGATAATGAAAAATCATTTCATCTTTTTAGTCGGGACCTTAGGCGGTTCTCGAAAAAATATAGCGAAAAAGATTATCCCTAAAGTCGATACTAACAGGAATGTATAAACCAATGCTTCCATAGATTCGATCGTGGTTTACAATTATAGCTTCCACACCTGTTCATTTGGGATCATTTCCCAGATAAAGAAAGGACAAGAGCAAAGAAAGGCGATGATGAAAATCAATATTTCTACGGCACCTTCTGTCAAATAAAAAAATCAAATATAGAGGCGAAAGATACCATAGCAATGTTGTATCAGACTACCTGTCTCCTTGTAGTTGGATCTCCAAGTTTTTGGAATGCTCCAAATTCCACTTGAGCATCCAAATCTGGGTCAATACCAGCAAAAACATCTCTGAACAAGGTTCTAGCACCATGCCAAATGTGTCCGAAAAAGAAGAGCAAAGCAAACGTAGCATGTCCAAAAGTGAACCAACCCCTTGGACTGCTCCGAAAAACACCATCGGATTTCAAAGTAGCACGATCTAATTCAAAAATTTCACCCAATTGGGCACGTCTAGCATATTTTTTCACAGTAGCAGGATCGCTATAGCTGACTCCATTGAGTTCGCCACCATAGAACTCAACAGTTACACCCACTTGTTCGACACTATACTTCGATTCTGCCCTTCTAAAAGGAACATCGGCTCTAACAATTCCGTCTCCGTCTACCAAAACTACTGGAAATGTTTCAAAAAAAGTAGGCATACGACGTACAAAAAGTTCATGCCCTTCTTTATCTCTAAAAATAGGGTGTCCTAACCATCCAACAGCTATTCCATCCCCGTTGTCCATTGAGCCTGCTCTGAATAATCCACCTTTCGCCGGATTATTACCGATGTAATCATAGAAAGCTAATTTTTCAGGAATTTTAGACCAAGCTTCCGATAAACTCAGATTCTCGGCTAGACCGGCGCCAACTCTTCGATATATTTCTTGCTGGAAGTATCCCTGATCCCACTGATAACGAGTGGGACCAAATAATTCGATCGGGGTAGTTGCTGAACCATACCACATAGTCCCAGCAACAACGAAAGCTGCAAAAAAGACAGCAGCGATACTACTGGAAAGGACAGTTTCAATATTGCCCATACGTAATCCTTTGTATAGACGTTGGGGTGGGCGGACACTAAGATGGAATAGACCCGCTAATATGCCCAATGTACCTGCTGCAATATGATGAGAGGCTATTCCTCCCGGAACAAAAGGATCAAAACCTTCCGCGCCCCATGCTGGATTTACAGATTGTACTTTTCCGGTTAGGCCATAAGGATCGGACACCCATATTCCAGGACCATACAAGCCTGTTACATGAAATGCGCCAAACCCAAAGCAAGCCACCCCTGAGAGAAATAAATGAATTCCAAAGATCTTGGGCAAATCCAAAGAGGGTTTTCCCGTACGTTCATCACAGAATATTTCTAGGTCCCAATACACCCAATGCCAGATAGCTGCTAAGAAGCACAAGCCAGAAAACACAATATGTGCCCCGGCCACACCCTCGTAACTCCAAATACCCGGATTCGTTATAGTTCCTCCTGTGATACTCCAACCGCCCCATGAGTTGGTTATTCCTAAACGAGTCATGAAGGGTATAACGAACATACCTTGTCTCCACATTGGATCAAGAACGGGGTCAGAAGGATCAAAAACTGCTAATTCGTATAGAGCCATCGAACCGGCCCAACCAGAAACTAGAGCGGTATGCATTATATGGACAGAAAGCAGCCGACCAGGATCATTCAATACGACGGTATGAACACGATACCAAGGCAAACCCATGGAAATACCCCTTTCTCAAAAAAAAAAAATAGACACTATGTCACTTTATCGCATTGGAAATAACTATGCTATGGACCTCACTTTTTCGTTGGATTATCTCGAAACAAGGGTTAATATTTATTCTGTTACGTTGGTAATAATGGAACTTCTGCTCGTATGAACAAAAAGAAGCAGATCTATTCTATACCCAATAAGTACCAATACGCAATGGGGGGATTAGTCCTATTTTTTGTGAGCGAATTTATAGATACTTGTTTATCATTCGAACGATCCGTTCGTAAGAATTTTCCTTTATTCCGTCTTCCTCCATGAATCTTCCAATCGATCGATAAAATACGATAAATGACAATATTATGAAGACAATAAACCCATTGTTTATATTGTTTATTACGTTTCCACATCAAAGTGAAATAGAGTACTTAACTCCTTTTTCTTTCATTTAATGCCCATTGGTGTTCCAAAAGTACCTTTCCGGAGTCCTGGAGAGGAAGATGCAGTTTGGGTTGACGTATAGTGTGACTTGTCAGACATATTGGGTCATATGGGATTTCCCCGTTTTCTCCCCCGATCGAGATATCCTCTATTTCACCCAAGAAAGATTGATTGAACCATCAATAATTCGAAGCGTGAAGTACAATTAGATCAATTTATTTTTGGTTGGGGGATCCATATTATCAATTAAAAGAATTTATGGTTGGCTTGGACCAATAAAATGAAGTATACAGGCTCCGTTCAGAAAATACCAAATTGGGAATCTATGTATGATTCCCACCCTATCCTAAATGATTTCTTTATACCATATGAGTGATCTCGCCAATCAATGGAATGGAATAATATGGTGAATACATCGAATATTTTGTGGAAGGCATAAAACAAATTGAAAAAGAAGAAAGTCGTAGCAAAAAGAAGTGGTACTGGAATCATTTGTCCTATATGTACAAATGGAATTCGGGCAGACCTTTACCCGGAGTAGAGCATAAACCTAAAAGAGTTGAAGAGGCCCATTCGGGAACAAGAAAATGACATAGTGATTTGGATCTCGATGAAACAATACATCAATGAGAGGTTAGTTCGATAAGTTCAGTGAATTCTTTTTTATATAGATAGGGAAGCAAGTCAAAACTCGTGTTTCTTGAAAATGAAAGAAAAAGCCCCTTCATTAGGAAAAAGCCTGCTACGAAAAAAGAAATAGGGCTGGAATCGACACATTTCTTTTTTTTTTTCTCAATTTTGATTTTTTGAACCGTATGCATCCAAAGGTGCGTGTACGGTTCCTAAGGAATACAATTTTGTCCTAATCAACCGACTTCATCGAGAAAGATTACTTTTTTTAGGCCAACAAGTTGATAGCGAGATCTCGAATCAACTTGTTGGTCTCATGGTATATCTCAGCATAGAAGATGATACCAAAGATCTTTATTTGTTTATAAATTCTCCCGGCGGATGGGTAATCCCAGGAATAGCTATTTATGATACTATGCAATTTGTGCCACCAGATGTGCATACAATATGTATGGGATTAGCCGCTTCAATGGGATCTTTCATTCTGGTCGGAGGAGAAATTACCAAACGTTTAGCATTCCCTCACGCTTGGCGCCAATGAGTTTTTTGATTTGAGAAAAAAAAAAAAAGACTATGCCTTCGCCATATGGAATATGAATAAAATAATTAAGTCATAATAGCATGGCATTTCAAGTTCGATATGAGCAAACTATTATTATTATTTTTTTTTTTTCATAATATAATATGAGATTATGTATCGGGATAGTAGTATGAAAAAAAGGTTATTTCCGATTTGATCTTATGTATCGGGGTCCGTTTCAGCGTCACAAACCTTTTTGCTTCCACACCAGAAGTCTCTTTCCATCCAATATTTATGTTATGAAAGAGTGTGAAAAAAGATCATTTTTTACTTAATTTTGATTTGATCGGATTAGAAAGAAACTTTGGGATTGCTGAATCACAAACGAGATAAATATATAAAGCAACGGAACCATCATAGTATTTTTGATTACTCCGAAAGGAAGGATGGTAAATGGATCATTCAACGATCCGGGTCTGATGGATTCGACTTGTCTCTTTCTTCGACGAAAGAAGAGAAAAAGAAATTCCATTGCAGAGCCGTATGCAATGCACAAAAAATGCCTGTACGGTTGTTCAATTCTATCTTTTTTTTTTTCTCCCCGCTTGTTATTCTTTATCCCTTCCCCCAATCATGCGAGGTAGAGGAATCATTCATTATGTTATATCATCAGGGTTATGATCCATCAACCTGCTAGTTCTTTTTATGAGGCACCCACAGGAGAATTTATCCTGGAAGCGAAAGAACTACTAAAACTCCGCGAAACCCTCACAAGGGTTTATGTACAAAGAACGGGCAATCCTTTATGGGTTGTATCCGAAGACATGGAAAGGGATGTTTTTATGTCAGCAACAGAAGCCCAAGATCATGGCATTATTGATCTTGTAGCGGTCGAAAATACCGGGGATTTGACATAAATCTTTGATTCCATTTCGAATCATAATTTGAATGAACCATTATTTGATCTTTTATCTTCTTACCTGAATAAAATATTAAATGGAAATAATTGATAATCATCTGGTTAGGATCGATCTAAACCAACCCATTCTGTATATGATTCAGCATGCCAACTATTAAACAACTTATTAGAAACATAAGACAGCCAATAAGAAATGTCACGAAATCCCCTGCTCTTCGAGGATGTCCTCAGCGTCGAGGAACATGTACTAGGGTGTATGTGCGACTCGTTCAGATCATGAGCTAGAACAAATGAGACCATTTTTACAGTATCAATGGCCCGTACCCATGAATAAGATAGAATAGAAGAACTCTATTCACTATCTAAAAATAAAGATCTCTCATATACCGCTACCGCTATTGTGTATGGAATTTATGGTTTCCATTGGTGCAAATCCAATCACCTCGATTTGAGATGAAAAGCAATTCCCCATTGGTAGCAAATGGTTATCCATTAAGCGGGGAAAATGATATTATATTTAAAAAGCAGAAAGATTATGCTCCTACTCTTGCAAGAACGGACTAACAGGGTCAGCTACCTATTCAACCTTCATAATTAAATGCCGTCACTGTATGGATAGATCTCATTGTAAAAAGACCTATTACTGGATAATTCATGGGTAGAGCCAAAGGGTGTGAACTGTACAAGTTACCAATAACATTGATTAAATGAGGAAAGGGGCTCCGGTGTATAGAGAGGACCTCACCGTTTAAGAAGTAACCATAGAAACGATGAAAACCACTATTTATCCATTTACTATATTATTTTATACCTACTTTGATTTTTTTTATACCTAACATCGGTACAATTTCTTTTTTTTTTGAGGTGAAATGCCTGGAAGAAATAAAAAAATCGTGGTTGGGAAGGTTATAGTAGCAAAAGCCATTGGAATTTGTATTTTATACATCGGAAGAATCCGTTTTGTTATTAATAAACCAGGAGAGGGGAAAAGAATGACTGAAAGAAATCAATTAGTTATTCATCAAAGTTTCATTTGATTCAATGACCAGAGTTAGAAGAAGATATAGAGCTTGGAGACGTAGAACAAAAATTCGTTTATTTGCATCAACCTTTCGAGAGGCTCATTCAAGACTTACTCGAACTACTATTCAACAGAAAATGAGAGCTTTGGTTTCCACTCATCGGGATAGAGGCAGGCGAAAGAGAAGTTTTCGTCGCTTGTGGATCACTCGGATAAATGCAGTAACTCGTGAGAATAGGGGATCCCGTAGTTATAGTCGATTAATACTTGATCTGTACAAGAGGCAGTTGCTTCTTAATCGTAAAATACCTGCACAAATAGCTATATCAAATAGGAATTGTCTTGACACGATTTCCAATGAGATCATCAAATAAGGAGATTGGAAGGAATTCACCGGAATGCTTTAAACGGAGTTCCCCGGAGAATGAACTCCGGGAGGGTATAGTAGAAATTCATATGATAAGATAAGTAGTAGGAATGAACGAACACCTTTCAATAAAAAAAAAAAAGATTTCTTCTTCCCCCATTCTTTTTTTATTATTATTACGGTGCAACAATCTCGCGGCTTTTTCGAACAAAACATCAATCTGAGTTCCAATTAGAGTTTTGATTCGATTGAGGAATAGGCTTATTTATTTCTGGTTCTAGGACCTGTAGTTCTAGGGATCGACTCGGTTCTCTCAAATTGTTTCTCATTATTAAGAAAAGGTAACGAAGATAAAATACGAGCTTGTTTTATAGCAATAGTAATTAATCGTTGTTGTTTCAAGGTTAATCTATTCACTCGTCTAGATAATATTTTTCCTTGTTCACTAATAAATTGACTAATTAAACTCATGTTTCTATAATCAATTCGATCCCCCGATCCAATTGGGGGCAAACGCCTATGAAAAGATCGCTTAGATTTACGAAAGGGCCGCTTGGGTTTATCCATGATTTCTTTCTTATTTCTAAAATCCCATTTATTCATTCATTTCGGATCCGACCGAAATAGGATTTTATTTGTATATATATATGTAATTTCTTCCTCTTCCTTGGAAGAGTGACACACGCGTTCCGTTCGATTTATTTCTTTATCTCCCCATGAATCGTATGCTTGTAACAATAAGGGCAGAATTTTTTCAAGTCCAATTGACTAGGTGTATTGTGTCGATTCTTTTGAGTAATATATCTGGAAATGCCCCGCGATTCTTTATTCAAACCATTTCGGACACAACTGGTACATTCCAAAATAACTACTACTCTGACATGTTTACCCTTAGCCATGAACCTCCTTTGGATTTTGGATTCACTCAATTCTTCTATTTTCGATTCGAACAGAAGCCGAGAAGAAGAAAGGAATGAAACGAAAAGTTGCTAACTCGAAATCAATTCAATTATGAAGGATTTCGTTGCAATCAATAGAGTCATAAAATTATTAAGTAATACAATTATTTCTAACTATCAATTATTCCTAATCTCAGTATTTCATTTACTATCTTGTATGATCTTGAACAGCCTGCCCTCGACCCACACTTCTATTTCTGTTCTCCTTATATAAAATTAATTCTATCCTGAACCCCAGTTTCGATGAGGTTCAATCCACTTTTATTCTTTCTCTTTCTTTCCTAAACAACTAAAAAAAAAAAGAGGGGGATTAGTCACAGATAATTTATTGTATCTCTAATCTTCTTCATCTCTTACCATGTCAATAACTAGAATGAGAAAAAGGGGAATGTCAACGCATCTGGGAATAAACGATTAATCTCTATCAATAGACCCGCCAAAGACCCGAACCATAGAGTAGCTAGTACAGGTGCCGTGGAGAGATATGTTTTTATATCTCGCATTGAAAATCCTCCTTCTTTTTCTTTAACTTTATTGACTTTATTCTATATTGTAATATATATATGATCAGATGCATATGTAGTTAAAGATCATTTGTATTTGTACGGGGAATCCCTAACTAAAATGGATATATACAATGATCCGGTAGATGAGATCCACCTGTCCCTGAAACTGAAAAAGATAAACACTTCTTCCTGAGCATTACTGATAAATATTCATTCCTTTATATGTTAGGTATGTATGTATGTATATAATTCTTTTCTTTTTTATATAAGATCGAAGGAATGGAAAGGAAAAAGAAATTCTATATAGATAGAGGAAATTACGATGTGGAAAACAAGACAGGGATTCCCTACAATGGCACTGTACAACAAATGAAAGGGATGTAGCGCAGCTTGGTAGCGCGTTTGTTTTGGGTACAAAATGTCACGGGTTCAAATCCTGTCATCCCTACCTATTACCTCTTACCTCTCCTATGGACAGTAACGAGGGGTCAATTGAGATCGATTCAAATTGGACATAATCTATCATTTTATGATACTATACATACAAGATGGATTGGGGGTACGAAAAGAATCCTTTTCTTGACATTCGTATCTCCCATCATAATAAAGCGCTCTTAGTTCAGTTCGGTAGAACGTGGGTCTCCAAAACCCGATGTCGTAGGTTCAAATCCTACAGAGCGTGATTCTTTTAATGTCGAATCACAATAAAATAACTTCACTAACTTGAACTGCAACCTTAATTTGACCTCCTGGAAATTCAAGAGGAGGTCAATCAAAAAAAGAGATGTTACTCAATTAAAGGTCCAACTGATCGCCGCGTCTGTATTGTAAATATGCAGTTACGAATAATCCGGCCAAGGTAATAGGAATTAGACCTAACACAATTCCAAATAGAAAAACTTCAATCATTTAAATTTGTTTGAAAGAAGAGAAAAAGAGAGGTAATATCTATCTCTAAATATTAATCCGAATCGCCCATGAATCTCAATAACCAAGAATTGGCAATTGACACGGGAAGGAACATAGAATATCGGGAATCTCACAGAAATACTCATTTTTATGAATTGTTCATTTAATTAATTTGAATTTCAAATAAGTCGTATCTTGCTCAGACCAATCAATAGAGCTGGGGTTATAGTTGAAGCAGCCAGTAGAAAACCGAAATAACTAGTTATAGTAGTCATGGAGGGGCTAAATGATATATGTTCTTTTTTATACATATGTTTATAAAGCACTTACCTAAGTTTCCATTTTTGCGAGATCCAATAACAAGAAAAAATACTAATTGACAGAATCCGTTCCAATTGAAAGTTCTTGATTCATCAGCCATTGGCACTAAAAAAGAGAGAGTAAAGGGGTAGAAAAAAAAAAAAGATGGATTCGTCATCTGTAACATCTACGGATCCCGTGATTCCGAATCAACGGATTCAGTAAGCAACCCGTGAGTCAAGTAAATAAGAACTGTGTAATGAAGTTCTCTTTGAGTAACTATGGAATAAAAGAATTGGATTTTAAAATTCCATTTTTTTTTTATTTTGATCATTTCGTTTCTTTTTCAATTTATCTAATCTATTTTGGAACAAACAGCCGGATAACGCTTTTACTTTTTTAATCATTAGATTCATTCAGTAGTAGGTTGGTTAATTGCACATAATATTTCGAATGAGAAGAAAAATAAAAGTATCCCATGATCTCTCGAAGAAATAAAACCTTTATTTCGAGCCCAACTCAATTCTAAAACTAGCAATTGCTATTATCCTTTTATTTTAGGTTTCACACTCTGTCTTTGCATATCATAGAGTTCAGTCCCTTCCTTGTAGCTAGGTTAAGAAGGAACCTTTGGATCTAATGCAGCAATGGTTGCATCACGAATATTGATAATTGTTCCAATTATTATTTGTTCTGTTTCTTTCATCGAATACTATCTACCACTGTACGACCAAGCAATTACCTGAAATGAAAGGATTAGAAAAAAAAAACCCCTTTTCATGAAAAGGGGTTTCTAAATTTTGTATCTAATTGAATTGTGGGAATGTGATAATTCCTTTCATGAATTATTAGGACCCGCCAACTCACACTTTACCAAGATCTTCAGTTTCTATTCCGAAGCCAGTAATGGGAAACCTTATACTATAGGTATTTAGGAATTTTCTATTGAATGACACAGGGTTTTGTATAGACAAGGAACGAGAAAGGAATTCCAGTTCTTTTCGATACTGATTGAAAATCCATTGCTGTGTCAGAGGAAG